AATCACTACAAGTGACGGAGATACACGATTTAAATAACGGAAGATCCAATATTTAAAAATCGTATCTAGAATGACTGGAAAGGTGGAAACAAGGCCGGATATGATTTGATTATTATGAGAAAATCCAAAATCCTTGTAGACAGAACCAATCATTAGTTCCCAACCGTGAGGCGAGTGGAATCCGATACATAAATCAGTTAATAAAAGAATAGAAAAAGCTTTTATTGTGTCGCTTAAGTTATAGAGAAATTCCCGAACCCAAGAATTAATAATAATGAGTTCTTCATTACCCAGAATATAATAACCACATAGAATAGCGAAACTTATTAGATTGGTCGAAAAGTCTAAAATGGTATGGATATGACCCTCATTGTACATCTTGACCAATTGTATTGTTTCTTCGTGTATCCCTAGCTTTTGTATATGTGTATCCGGGTACTCCTTTATCATTTCGTCCAAAAGGAATAATTCTTCTAATTCTATGAATTTTTCTAGAACGCCCTTTTCTTGAATATTATTCAAAAAAACTTCGGATTGCCCGGCATTCCACCAATGAGTAACCAAGGATTCCATCCTTTTATTAAAGAAGAGAGAAATCCACCAGGGCAACAAAACCATAGATGTAAGATATAAAAGGGGATTGAATGCTTTTTTTTTCATTTGAAATTTGTGAATTGTTAATGAAACCGCCTCATTATTCGACTCGACCCAATCCGCGATTTCCATGAAACATGAGTTCTATAACAAGGTATTGAATCCATATACCGACCCCCCCTTTTTTAATTAATTTAATTGGTTAGTTCTTGGATCTGGAAACAATATTTTGTTTTCTTATTTCTTCATTCGAACCAATTACATCTTTTCGATGAATGCCCGAACGAGTCATTTCAAGAAATGCATATTTTTGGATTTCGAGGCAAAAGAAACCCCTTAGATCCATTATTTCGAAAAAATAGGGATATGATGAAATCCAAAAAAAGGAGTAGCAAAAAAAGAGAGAAATGGAATGGTTGTAGTTATAAACGATCGAATCTTTTGATCCTTAAAAAGGAAAAAAAAGAAAAGAAAACAAAGAAACATCGATTGACAAAACAGAATTCCATTATATACAAGATATGATCCGTCTATATCTATCATATCCATTCCAAAATATTGGACCAAAAAAGAGGAATTCTATATGTTCGGATATAGAATATATATGTGATGAACCCATACTTAACTTAGTGTTACTAGTATGAAAAAAGTCTTTTGGTGGACAAAAACAACTTCACTTTGTTTTCTGGTTGTTCCATATGCGTCTGCTTTTGCTCGAATGAGCGCTCTAAAAAAACGGAAGTTGTTATATAACAACAAAATGAGTTCCGTACTCAATGCATTTCAAAATACTTCAATTGGTACGCGCAAAAAATAGGCCAATTCGGCAGCTTTTTGCTCCATTTCTCTTGGAGTCAAATTCTCATCAGTACGAGTCAAGGGAACGGCACCCCGACCTCTGATTTCCATATAAAGTACACGCCGAGGATAAATGCCTTCTTTAACCTCTATTCTAATCGACTGAATATCTCTCATAAGGAATTGAAGTAGGATTCGACGATTTCTTCCAGGGAATCCCCAACGGAAAATACACACTATTCCTTTTTTTCTATCGAATCTATCATAACCACTCCCTACATTCCACGAAATTGTGCACCACAAATAGGAGCTAATGAACAGACCCGCGATTCCATAGAAAGACATCACGATCCCTTGTGGAAAAAAAAGGATTTGCTGAGAAGGAAATAAGGATATCAGATTCCTACCAAGGTAACTAGAAGTTCCAACCAATAAGAATCCTAGTGAACCTAAAAAAAGGATACAGGCCCAACAGAAATTACTTGTTTTTCGCGACCCCATTATAAGTTCTATCCATATACGTTCTGATCGCCAGTTCATACTAGATCCAGTTGTTTCATTTTATTGGAATTGAGAGAATAACCCAAATTCATTTGACTTTCTTTTTGTTCCCGAAGTAACTCCCATCAACTAGCACTATTATTATGACGTGAACCATTAGGAGTAATTCATCGAATCCGTTAGATATAAAAAAAAGACCCCCTTCCTATGATCCCACTATGGATATCTACATAGATACTTTGACTTTCCATTTCATACATCTGCTAACCCATTTTTCAAATGGATAGAATGCATTTCTCTATATGATGTCATGTTTTCACGTGCATAACAGCTCTTTCATTTGTGTTCGGAAGAAGACACACGCTGTACCCTATTCCACTAAATAAATAGGTAGAGGTCTCAGTATTATGATACAAGTACGAGTCTTGCTTGAAAAAAAAATGGATGAGATTGGGTCCCATCAAATCTAGGCAATCTTGTTTTTTTGAACATGAAGAAATAGAGAAGCCATTGCAATTGCCGGAAATACTAGACCTACTAAGGGCACAAAAAAAGCGGGTAAGTTGAAAGTTGTCATAGAATGGATACCTCGATTACTATTTGTACCTGTTATAAAGATATCTTATGATAAGTATATCTATTATCAGTCGATAATAATAGATATAGGTACAAGAAATGTAGAACTAAATAAGCGTACCTATTCACCTTTATCTATTTATTCTTGTCGTTCCCTTATACTTATCTTCTAATTCTAAATAAAGTTAAAGTAAAGAAAAGACGAAAAAAGTTTCTTCCAAGTTATCAGGGAATTCTAGAAAATAAAAAACGCAAGATTCCTACCCCCTTGACTTTCACCATAATGTTGATTATAATATTAATATAAATAATAGACAGAATCTAATTGAATATTGAAGGAGACTCTTATGATGGCCAAGATAAAAAGTGATTATGAAAAACTGAAACTTCTGATCGTTTCTATGAAACTTATGATCGTTTCTATAATAAGACATACGATCAAGGAGTATGAGTTTGAATTGATGATTATAACTTTTTTGTTTTTTTGTTGGATGTACAAGTATTTCGTTTCTGGTAACCAAAAAAAAAAAAAAAATAACTGAATGAAACTACTGGATTTCCCTTGAACCAAAATTCAAGGGAAAGAAACCATGAAGCTGAAATAACTCACTCAGAACACCTTTTAAAGGATTACGTGGTACGACTGGGTCGAATAAGCCCTTCTCGAATAACAACTCCGTTTCTTGTGAACCCTCAGGTACTTCAACATGCAATGTTTCTTCAATTACTCTTTTACCCGCAAATGCAATGGTGGCATTAGGTTCGGCAATAATGATATCTCCTAACATACCAAAACTGGCGGTCACTCCACCGGTTGTAGGAGATGTAAGGATTGGTACGTAGAATAACTTTTTCTTTAATTGATAATTATATAAAGCCGAAGATATTTTAGCCATTTGCATCAAGCTCAAACTGCCTTCGTGCATGCGCGCTCCTCCGGAAGCACACACGATAATAAGAGGCAGAGATCCATTAGTAGCATATTCGATCAAACGGGTGATTTTCTCGCCTACTACGGACCCCATACTGCCCCCGAGAAACTCAAACTCCATAATCCCAATTGCTATGGGAATACCGTTTAGTTGACCTACGCCTGTTTGAACAGCCTCAATTAACCCCGTCTTTTTTTGATAAAAAACAATACGATCTTTATAAGGGTCCTCTTCCGAATGAAACTCAATAGGGTCTACGGAAGCCATGCCCTCATCCATAGCATCCCAAGTGCCTGGATCAATCAAAAGTTCGCGTCTTTCTGAACTGTTCATTTTCATATGATATTCACAGTGTTCACAAACTTTGAGCCCAAAAAATCGCTTATAATTTAATTGATAACAATCTTCGTTTTCGCATAAAACCCACAAATGTTTGTATTTTTTCATATTGGGGGGACCATCCTCTTCCTCCTCTTCGCCTATCCTATCTTTCTCCTCTTCCTCCTCTTCATCCTCTTCGACTATCCTATCTTTCTCCTCTTTCTCCTCTTCATCCATCCATTCCTCCTCTTCTTCCTCCTCTTCGCCTATCCTATCTTTCTCCTCTTCATCCTCTTCGCCTATCCTATCTTTCTCCTCTTCGACTAGTAATTCGCTTAGCCTTCTCTTAACTAGCCTAGTGAAGAGATCCTCTTCATCCTCTTCATCCTCTTCCTCTATCAATTCTTTGACTAGTCCATCTTGCTCCTCTTCATCCTCTTCATCCTCTTCATCCATGAATTCTTCCTCTTCTTCATCCTCTTCATCCTCTTCGATGTAGATTTCGATATCCTCTTCCTCCTCTTCGCCTATCCTATCTTTCTCCTCTTCCTCCTCTTCGCCTATCCTATCTTTCTCCTCTTCCTCCTCTTCATCCATGAATTCTTCCTCTTCTTCCTCCTCTTCATCCATCCATTCTTCCTCTTCTTCCTCCTCTTCATCCATCCATTCTTCCTCTTCTTCCTCCTCTTCGTATCGTCTATATAATCGTCTATCTAAAGCCTCTTCGTTTCGTCTATCTAAAGCTTTTTTGATTCGTCTATCTTGCTCCTCTTGGACTCGTCTATATAAAGCCTCTTCGACTAGTCTATCGAGCTCCTCTTCGATTTGTCTATGGATCTCCTCTTCGATTTGTCTATCGAACTCCTCTGCGACTAGTCTTTTGAGCTCCTCTTCATCCATTTCATCCATCCATTCTTCCTCTTCTTCATCCTCTTCTTCATCCTCTTCGACTATCCTATCTTTCTCCTCTTCCTCCTCTTCGCCTATCCTATCTTTCTCCTCTTCCTCCTCTTCGCCTATCCTATCGGGATCACTCCCATTTGTGCGAGTTTGTATACCGAAACTCTCACTGCCAATACTATTTACACTTTCATTCCAAATGGAACTATCCATATTGATTTCAGAACAAAGAGAATTCCCAATGCAACTGGTAATGTGATTATTCCAACTATCCAGTTCATTCCGAAAAGACCGATCCGCTTTAATTTCAAAAATCATATTTTCACTATCCAAAGATATGGAATAATTTTCACCATGACTATCCCTAACAAAAAAAGT